GATGCTGGGTATCTTACGCGTAGACTTGTTGAAGTAGTTCAACACATTGTTGTACGTAGAACAGATTGTGGTACCGGCAGAGGGATCTCTGTGAGTTCTCAAAACAGAATAATGTCAGAACGAATTTTGATACAAACATTAATTGGTCGTGTATTATCAGACGATATATATATGGGTTCACGCTGCATCGCCGTTCGAAATCAAGATATTGGGATTGGACTTATTAATCGATTCATAACTTTGCGAACGCAACCCATATACATTCGAACCCCCTTTACTTGTCGGAGTGCATCTTGGATCTGTCGATTGTGTTATGGCCGAAGTCCTACCCACGGCGACCTGGTTGAATTAGGAGAAGCTGTAGGTATTATTGCGGGTCAATCTATTGGAGAGCCGGGTACTCAACTAACATTACGAACTTTTCATACCGGCGGAGTATTCACAGGGGGTACTGCAGAACATGTACGAGCCCCCTCTAATGGGAAAATAAAATTTAAGGAGGATTTGGTTCATCCCACACGTACACGCCATGGGCATCCAGCTTTTCTATGTTATATAGACTTGTATGTAACTATTGAAAGTGAAGATATTCTTCATAATGTCACTATTCCAGAAAAAAGTTTTCTTTTAGTTCAAAACGATCAATACGTAGAATCAGAACAAGTGATTGCTGAGATTCGCGCGGGAGCATACACTTTGAATTTTAAAGAGAGGGTTCGAAAGCATATCTATTCCGACTCCGAGGGAGAAATCCACTGGAGTACTGATGTGTACCATACATCTGAATTTGCATATAGTAATGTCCATCTCTTACCAAGAACAAGCCATTTATGGATATTAAAAGGGGGTTCGTACAGATCCAGTGCAGTCTCTTTTTCAATACATCAAGATCAAGATCAAGTTCAGTCTCTGTCTGGCGAAGGAAGATTTCTTTCGAACTTTTCAGTAAATACTAATCAAGATCAAGTTAGATGCGGATTCTTTAGTTCATATCTTTCTGGTAAAAACACAAGTAAGATTTCCGATTCTTTAGAGTTTAATCGAATTATATGTACAAGTCATTATAATCTCATATACCCCGCGACTCTCCACAAGAGTTATTCTTTTTTGGCAAAGAGACGAAGAAATAGATTCATCATTCCATTCCAATCGATTCAAGAACGTGAGAAAGAGCTAATATCCCCTGCCGATATCTCGATTGAAATACCCATAAATGGTATTTTTCGTAGAAATAGTATTTTAGCTTATTTCGATGATCTTCAATACAGAAAAAAGAGTTCAGGAATCACTAAATACGGGACTATAGGAGTGTATTCAGTCCTCAAAAAAGAGGATTTGATTGAATATCGAGGAGTCAAAGAATTAAAGCTAAAAGACAAAATGAAAATAGATCTTTTTTTTTTCATTCCCGAGGAAGTCCATCTTTTACCCGAATCCTCTTCCATAATGGTACGGAACGATAGTATCATTCGAGTGGATACACAAATTGCTTTAAATACAAGAAGCCAAGTAAGTGGATTGGTTCGAGTGGAGAAAAAAAAAAGAGAGATTGAACTTAAAATATTTTCTGGAGATATCCATTTTCCTGGAGAAACAGATAAGATATCCCGACACAGTGGAATCTTGATACCACCAGGAAGGGTGAAAAAAAACTCGACGAAGGAGTCCAAAAGTTTGAAAAATTGGATCTATGTCCAACGAATTACACCTACCAAGAAAAAGTATTTTATTTTGGTTCGACCCGTAATTATATATGAAATAGCAGATGATATAAATTTACCAACACTTTTCCCTCAAGATCTATTGCAGGAAAGAGAAACCCCGCAACTTCGAGTTATTAACTATATCCTTTACGAGTATGGCAAACCCATTTTGGGAATTTCTGACCCAAGTATTCAATTAATTCGCACTTGTTTAGTCCTGGATTTTGCCCAAGAAAAAAAAAGTGCTTCTGGTGAGGAGGCTCATCCCTATTTTGTTGAAGTAAGTACAAAAGGTCTGATTCGAGATTTCTTACGAATCTCCTTAGTGAAATCTCATAGTTTGTATATCCGAAAAAGGAAGGATTTTTCAAGTTCTGGATTCATCTATGAAAATGCGTCAGAGTGGGCCAATACCAATAAAAATCCATTTTATCTCAAGGCAAAAATCCAACAATCACTTAGACAAAATCAAGGAACTACTAGTACGTTATTGAATAGAAACAAGGAATTCCAATCTTCGATAATTTTATCATCACCTAATTGTTTTCGAATGGGTCCATTCAACAATGTAAAATATAACAATGTGATAAAAGAAAGAATTCAAAGAGATCCTCTCCTTTTACTTAGGCATTCGTTGGGCCCTTTAGGAACAGCTCTTCAAATTTCGACTTTTTCTTCTTATTTATTTTACCATTGTATAACTCATAATCATATCTCATTAACTAACTATTTGAAACTTGAGCTTGACAATTTAAAACGGACTGTTCAAGTAATTCAAAGTAAATATTATTTAATGGATGAAAAGGGGAAAGTTTATAATCCCAATCCGTGCAGTAACATCATTTTGAACCCATTCAACTTGAATTGGGATTTTCTTCATCATAATTATGATGAAGAAAGATCCACAATAATTAGCTTGGGACAGCTTATTTTTGAAAATCTATGTATAGCCAAAAACGGACCACACCTAAAATCGGGTCAAGTTATAATTGTTCAAGTCGACTCGCTAGTAATAAGATCCGCTAATCCTTATTTGACCACTCCAGGAGCAACTCTTCATGGTCATTATGGAAAAATCCTTTGCGAAGGCGATACATTAGTTACATTTATATATGAAAAATCAAGATCTGGTGATATAACCCAGGGCCTACCAAAAGTGGAACAAGTGTTAGAAGTGCGCTCAATTGATTCAATATCGATGAACCTAGAAAGAAGAGTTGACGGTTGGAACACGCGTATAACACGAATTCTGGGAATTCCTTGGACATTTTTGATTGGTGCTGAGTTAACTATAGTGCAAAGTCGGATCTCTTTGGTTAATAAGATCCAAAAGGTTTATCGATCTCAGGGGGTACAGATCCATAATAGACATCTAGAAATTATTGTACGTCAAATAACATCAAAGGTGTTGGTTTCCGAAGATGGAATGTCTAATGTTTTTTTACCTGGAGAACTTATTGGATTGTTGCGAGCGGAACGAGCAGGACGCGCTTTGGAAGAAGCGATTTATTACCAAGCCATATTATTGGGAATAACGAGAGCATCTCTTAATACTCAAAGTTTCATATCTGAAGCTAGTTTTCAAGAAACTGCTCGAGTTTTAGCAAAAGCTGCTCTCAGGAGTCGTATCGATTGGTTGAAAGGGTTGAAAGAGAATGTTGTTCTAGGGAGTATGATACCCGTTGGTACCGGATTCAAAGGATTAATGCGTTTTTCGCGGCAACATAATACCATTTATTTGAAAAAAAAAAATAATAATTTATTTGGGGGGGAAGTGAGAGATATTTTGTTCTACCACAGAGAATTTTTTGATTCTTCCTCTTTCATTTCAAGGAATTTGCATGATCCCTCAGAAAAATCCTTTATTTTTTATTTATAGGATTTCATAATTCCTAAGTTTTCACTATTTTTGGTCATATGCGCAGGGTTTGTTACTATTATATAGTATAGTAGTAATGTAATAAAGATACTAACGAATAGAAGAATATTAATGGCTTAGCTCGTGTAGAAACGGAAAATCTCCGGTAAAAGAATAAGGTTCCATCGGAACAATTTTGTTCAGGGTACCTCGTCTCTCTTTTTTTTTTTAATAAGACAAGAAGAGAGAGAGAGAAGGCGTAGGAGAAATGACACGAAGATATTGGAACATTTATTTGAAAGAGATGATGGAATCCGGAGTTCATTTTGGTCATGGTACTAGAAAATGGAATCCGAGAATGGCGCCTTATATCTCTGAAAAACGTAAAGGTATTCATATTACAAATCTTACTAAAACTGCCCGTTTTTTATCAGAAGCTTGTGATTTGGTTTTTGATGCAGCAAGTCAGGGAAAACAATTCTTAATTGTTGGTACCAAAAATAAAGCAGCTGATTCAGTAGCACGAGCTGCAATACGGGCTCGGTGTCATTATGTTAATAAAAAATGGCTCGGTGGTATTTTAACGAACTGGGCCACTACAGAAACGAGACTTCATAAGTTCAGAGACCTGAAAATCGAACAAAAGACGGGTGGGCTCACCCGTCTTCCGAAAAGAGATGCGGCCGTGTTGAAGAGACAGTTATCCCACTTGCAAACATGTTTGGGTGGGATTAACTATATGACGGGGTTACCTAATATTGTAATAATAGTTGATCAGCAAAAAGAATATACAGCTCTCCGAGAATGTATCATTTTGGGAATTCCAACGATTTGTTTAATTGATACAAATTGTGACCCGGATCTCGCAGATCTTTCGATTCCAACGAACGATGACGCTATAGCTTCAATTCGGTTAATTCTTAACAAATTAGTATTTGCAATTTGTGAGGGACGTTCTAGCTATATACGAAATCCTTGATTAATATTAATAATAATAAGATAAATAATTTCTTTTTTGAATTCCCGAGATTTATGTAATCGCTTTCTATTCCTGAATCGTATAACATAAAAATCACATAAAACATATGATAAAAATCGTTGTGGATTTTATGTGATTAGTTGTTATCCAAACAAAAAATACAATTCAAGTGGGCAACTTGAAAAAGAGATGGTTAAATCAAAATAATTCCTTTTCAAATTTGATTTGTTTCAGAGGGCTATATGAATATTCTATTATGTTCCATCAGCACGCTAAAAGGATTCTACGATCTATCTGGTGTGGAAGTGGGCCAACATTTCTATTGGGAAATAGGAAGTTTCAAAGTCCATGGCCAAGTACTTATTACGTCTTGGGTTGTAATTGCTATCTTATTAGGTTCAGCTATTATAGCTGTTCGAAATCCACAAACCATTCCCACTGGGAGTCAAAATTTCTTCGAGTATGTCCTTGAATTTATTCGAGACGTGAGCAAAACTCAGATTGGAGAAGAATATGGTTCGTGGGTTCCCTTTATTGGAACTATGTTTCTCTTTATTTTTGTTTCTAATTGGGCGGGGGCGCTTTTACCCTGGAAAATCATAGAGTTGCCTCAGGGGGAGTTAGCCGCACCTACAAATGATATAAATACTACCGTTGCTTTAGCTTTGCTTACGTCAGTAGCATATTTCTATGCCGGTCTTACTAAAAAAGGATTAGGTTATTTTAGTAAATACATTCAACCAACTCCAATCCTTTTGCCCATTAATATTTTAGAAGATTTCACAAAACCTTTATCACTTAGTTTTCGACTTTTTGGAAATATACTAGCGGATGAATTGGTAGTTGTTGTTCTTGTTTCTTTAGTACCTTTAGTAGTTCCTATACCTGTTATGTTCCTTGGATTATTTACAAGCGGTATTCAAGCTCTTATTTTTGCAACTTTAGCTGCGGCTTATATAGGCGAATCCATGGAGGGTCATCATTGACTTTTTTTTTAATGAATAAAAAACAAGATAATAGAAAGAAAAATGAAATATTAAATAAATTCAATAATAACTAAAAAAAATTATTGAATTTTAATAATAATAATAAATATTCATAACATAAATAAACGAAAAATCAATTTCAAATGAATTCAATTTTTCAATTTTAAGATGGTTCGAAAAACAATTTCTTTGGTTTACGCTATGAAAGAAACACATGTATATGTGAGATTATAATTAGTTCTATCTGAGCTTAGTTCTATACTAAAATTACTCCATTTAATGTTAATGTGAATTTAGAATAAGTATTCAAATCGAATTCTTTTTTCGTCTATAATATGGGAATTGAATGAAGAAAGAGACTAAATCAACAAAAATCGCATGAAGAATTAAAAAAAGGGTTCATAACTAATAAAGAAAGATATGGAAAAACAAAAGTCGTATGAATTTACAAAAAAGAGGAATTTAGGAATTACAAAATAGATATCGAAGTAGTTCTAATGATTCAATCTTCAATACTATTATATTTTAATTCGGATCTCTTAGTTCCTTCGACTTAATAAATATTTTCGATGCAATAATTAAGTCCTAATTTTTTAGTTTATTGGATCATTAAGTATCATTAACCCTTTTTTTTTGTATGAGGAATTTATTATGGATCCACTTATTTCTGCTGCTTCTGTTATTGCTGCTGGGTTGGCCGTTGGTCTTGCTTCTATTGGACCTGGGGTTGGCCAAGGGACTGCTGCAGGTCAAGCTGTAGAAGGTATTGCGAGACAGCCCGAGGCAGAGGGAAAAATACGAGGGACTTTATTACTTAGTCTGGCTTTTATGGAAGCTTTAACCATTTATGGATTAGTTGTAGCATTAGCGCTTTTATTTGCGAATCCTTTTGTTTAATCTTTCATCTGAATACTAAATACTCCAAAAAAATGTGTTTTTTCTTACTGTTCTGGGCTTGATATTTGCTTGTGCGAATTGAAATTTATATAAAGAGTTAATTCCTACAATTACTTTTATTCGTTGGGACAATAACCATGGGAAGGAATAATTTGAGGATGAGGAATTATTATACTTATTCACTTTTTTCCTTCCCCCCTGATTTATTACTCCCCGTCTTAATCCAATAGAATTTTTGGGGGGAGAAGATAAAAAAAAATTGAAAAATAGAGAATTAGTCTATCTTTAGAAAATTAGTCTATCTTATCTATAAGAGGAGATCCTATGAAAAATGTAACCGATTCTTTTCTTTCCGCGGGTCACTGGCCATCTGCTGGTAGTTTCGGGTTTAATACCGATATTTTAGCAACAAATCCAATAAATCTAAGCGTAGTGCTTGGTGTATTGATTTTTTTTGGAAAGGGAGTGTGTGCGAGTTGTTTATTTCAAGAATAGGCTGGATCCAACCAGCTGCACTTTTTTCGTTAGACCCGGGGAAAGGGCACATGATCCCGCGAATTACTTTTGAATAAATTAATAAATCGTCTTTAAGAACCATAGCATTTCGTGATTGATTGGTAAATATACTTTGATTCTCTATTAACCAATAGTATGGGACCATGAATATGGTTAAAGTTAAATCGTTTGAAGTCCAGACGCAGCATGGTACTCTTTCTACTACTAGGTTAATAGTTAATAAAAAAAGTTTCGTTTCAAAAAAAAAAGGGGGGGGGGGGGTGGAAGTTGTTTTCGATATAGAACACTCATGTCGAGAAAAAAACTTGAATTCCCTACTATATACTATAACTAGAAAAATAGAAATCAAAGGCTATTTCACCCCTTTTGTTACAATGCTCTATTGATGACCTATGTATAAAGTAAGAAAAATTCTTTGGATAAAAAAAAAAGAAACAATTTTGCTGACAATTACTTTCTTGGTCAGAAGAGTCCTCCTAATATTTTCTTTTTGGATTAGTGATTAGTAATAAGTTTTGCTATCTTTTTTATTATTCTTTTTTTTTTCAATAGGACTAGAGA